TTGTACAATGAAAAAAGAAGGCTTTTTCTCTTATCTTAAATTAAGTAAAAAAAAATTGAATTTGAATCCCATATGATATGGTTGAGAACCGTGTGAATCAAATATTGTATTGATTCACGCGGTTCGTGCCGGTTTACACAAAGTTTTTTATGTGTGCTGTACTCTGTTGTATTCGTAAGGACCCTTCTTGAATTTAATTAGATGTTAATGCAAATGAACCATAACTATGTAGCCCTATTCCTAATAAATTGACCCCAAAATAGCATATCCAAATTATAAGAAAGCCTATAGACGCCACAATTGCGGAATTTGCCCCCTGCAAATTTATATTTGTTCGAGTATGTAAATAAATCGCGAACACGATCCAAGTAATGAATGCCCAAGTTTCCTTTGGGTCCCAATTCCAATAGGATCCCCATGCTTCGTTAGCCCATACTGCTCCCGAAAGAATCCCTACGGTTAAAAAGATAAATCCCAGACTAATAATCCGATAACTCCAATAATCCAATTGTTGAATTAATTGGGATCTGTAATAATTCTTAGCGGAAAAAAAAGACGTATTTTGTAAAACATTGCTTCTTTCATTCATGTATTCGATTTCATCAAAGAAAAATGACTGATTTAATAAATGATCACTTTTACAAAAAATCTTTCTTCTTTTTCGAAATGTAATGACTAGAAGTGCTACTGATAATAATGATCCACATAAAAGGGCTGCATAGCCCAATATCATCATACTTACGTGCATTATTAACCATTCGGATTGAAGGGCAGGTACTAATATTTCAGATTGATGTATTTCAGTTAAAAGACCTGAAGTAGCAAAGCCTTGAGTAAAAATAGCACTCGGGCCAGTTATTGTGCTTAAATCATTTTTATTTTTTTTGAAATACGGAACTATATGAATAAGAGAGAAACTCCATGAAAGGAAAATTAATGATTCATATAAATCACTTAGTGGGAAATGCCCTGAATAAATCCAACGAGTAACTAATAATCCTGTTATACAGAAAAAAGTAACTATCATGCCCTTTTCTGATGAATCATATAGTTTTACAATTTTATCAACTAAAAAGGTTATCAAATGAATTGTAATTACAATTGAAACGATCGAAAAAGAAATATGAGTTAATATATGCTCTAAGGTTGAAAATATCATAAAAAATCTTAAAAAAAGAAAAGTCCCTTAATTTTAATTACAAAATGGAAATCGGGAATTGAATTCATTATAGGATCTATTTATCTTTTTTAGAAGATGGCATGCCGCCACTCGGACTCGAACCGAGATGCTCTAGCACTGCTTCCTAAGAGCAGCGTGTCTACCAATTTCACCATAGCGGCCTGTCTTCAACTCATAATAGCCTATAAATAAGCAATCGTCGAGATTGAAGAAGTAAATTCGGTGCAATATTTTTTAGGAAAGATTCGAATTAATGAATAAAAATTGGTTCAAATAGCGATTTGAAGGTTCATTATTGAAGCTTTGGGTCTTAGTTTTAGTTAATTTAACTTAGGACTTTTATGTATTTTGTGTTCTCCTTAAATTGGAATTGAATTCTTCTAACTCGACAGTTCTGTCCTCAATCAAGGGATAGAATTCAAAAAATATTTTTTTTTTCATTTGAACTATTTCTCATTGATTTGATTTCATCAATATAAAACAAAAATGCATTTTAGCAATGAACACAAAAAAGAAAGGACCGTTTTGGATCATCCAAAATTGACACATTATTCATACAGAATATCCTCACTAAAGGCTTTTATTGATGGGATTGACAGCGGAAGATATATTAGGGATCTATACTTACTATATAGTAATTCAGAAAAAATAAAAAAAAAAAATAAAAAGTCAGAAAGATACACAAAGGATTAGTTTCTCAACGATTCATTAACTTTTACTAAAGATCTTATATCCCCTCTTCTATAGCTAAAGAAAAACATTTTTTATTGGAATTGTAATAAACCAAATAGGTCGATGGGGAAAATAAAACTCCCCACCTTCTAAATGAGAAAATATACTAAAAAGAAAGGGAAAACCTCGTATCTTGTGTTTATTCTTTTGTTTGTTTTGTCAACAAAAAAGTTTTATTCTTTTTCGAATTCAATAAACAGAAGAATTTTATTCTACATATCATAAGAGTGAAAGCGAATTCCATTTTATATTGATTCGTTCAATAGGTAATAGAAATCATTAATTTAAAGTTCATATTATAAATCAAATGAGTCAATTGTTCGAGTCAAGTCGAGTTAGATTATTTCAATCTTTTATTACTTATTTGTTTGTCGCACAACAAAACTTTTTGACTTCCCTGTAGAAAGAGATTTACCTAACGAAAAAGCTTTTAACGCTGTCCAATATCCCTTCCTTTTCCAAATATTTTTACGAATACGCTTTTTTGATATAGAAGTACGTTTTTTTGGAACTGCCATTTTAAAATGAAGAAATTACTTATTGGCTTAGCTGGATGATGTGAAAGACATCTAGTGGTCAAAAGGAATC